CCTAAATCTTTGTTTCTCATAATTCTGATGAGCAAGGCACAATATGACAAGTTATCATGTCTAACTCCTGGGGCGTTAGTGAGCTATTATTTTCTCCCCCCAAACCCATATAACAACACCAATTAATGTCATTAAAATATAATTAAAAACCAAACCCAATCAGATAAAACCCCTAATAATAAACAATTCCTCTTCAGAACTTTAAACAACTTGATATTAGTTTCATACTTTAGAAGAAATCAGCAATTAACCAAAAAACCCCTTCAAAAAGTATCCGAGTCAATCAATTGATTGTAACTTATAAAAATAAGAGAACCACTAATTTTTCCATTCTTCCGTACCCGAAAATAGTTATATCAATGTTTCTTCAAATTGTAGATAGAAACCAAGCTGTGTTACCACGCTTTTAACTCAAATCATGTACGGCTTTAATGGACGAACAGACCAACCCTTGGGAGCGACTGCACCCCAGGATGCCGCAATTCAACATCGAGGTCGCAAACATCGTCGTCAATTGAAAACTCTCAAACGTTATTGCGCTGTTATCCCCAGGGTAACTTTTATTTGTTTATCGTTAACTATATCACCCTAAATTAACGGGTCACTTAAACCCACCTAAAAATAAGTGCCGGCTTAGGATTCCCCCTTCGCAGTCAGACATAACTAAAAATATATCTTAAGCCCGCCTTCGTTACTTTTTTAAAGGCGGTCGCCCCAACCAAACTGTCCCACTTATCCAATCCCAAAGACATAAGTTTTTGAGTTAGCTTTCTTAAAATAAAAGAGTGAGCTTTTCTAACCCCAACTAATCCAAGAGGTTAACACCACATTTTAAAACTACTTATTTGTAAGAAATAAATTAATTTAAGCCACATAAGTTTCCAGTAAAGTTCCATGGGGACTTCTTGTCTAACAATTTGGATGTAGCATCTTCACTACAAATTCAATTTCACTGGACATTTTCTTAAGACAGTGAGACCCTCGTGACACCATTCATACCGGCCAACAATTAATTGACTATTGATTACGCTACATTATCACGGTCAGTGTTACCGCGGCCATTTAATAGTCTTTATAAAGTTGGCTTTACCAACCCTTTTAGATACAACCATTGGGCAGGTCTCACCTTTCATACTTCTACCTTCATATTAGCAAAAAGCTATGTTTTTGGTAAACAGCCGAGGCCTTGTGTTTAAACCCTCTAATGAGAGCTAAAAATTTGCCGAGTTCCTTAAAAAAACTTTCCCCCTCACTATCTCCCACTTGTGTTAGTTTGCAACAGTAATATTTATTTATAATTATTTCCTGGCACTTTATGCGTTTATTATTATCACCCATCGGTAACCTCCTTAGAGGCTGTTTCACCCAAACCCTTAGGCTTGGTAACCAGGGGAGATGAAGCAACAATTTTTTTACTCATGTTCACATTATCTCTTCTGATTCTTGGGTTCTCACCACCATATAACAGTCTGTTCTACTACCAAGCAAACTTCTTACTGCCCTCAGAATTTCAGTTCAATTTTTAGCCACCATAATTTTTGGAGAAAAAGAATTCTTGAGTGAACTACTACGCATTCTTTTTAAGATGGCTGGTCCTAAGCCTACCTCTTCATTGTCTAAATCCCAGACTCCTTTTACACTTAATTATTGAATCTGTAACTTTAATTTCTGATTTGGGCTCTCCCCTTTTGACAACGGACCTATTCGCCCCCTGTCTGTCTGTCCACTTCAAATTTTACCTTCAAAGTCTATCCCCCTTAAAGCAATAGGCCTTTACCCTAAAATTTTAATAGAGCGCTAAATAAAAAGAATTAAATAGTCTAACAAATTAATGTTCTTCTGTTCATTTTTTTTCTATTTTTTTATTAACACAATGCCCTATGTGAACGCACTACTTACATAGTTTTCGCAGAAAACCAGCTATCTCCAAGTCCGATTGGGCTTTCCCCCCTATCCACAGGTCATCCGAGGTTTTTGCCACAACCACCGGTTCGTTCTTTAAAACTGCCCATGGTTAGATCACTTGGTTTCGGGTAATTTGACTAAAGAGCCTTCTCGACTTCTCTTCACCTACATTTTATCCGCAAGAAAGTTTATTTAAATTTGCCAAACGATATCTCGTAAACCCATTATACAAAAGGTACGCTGTTTTACAGCTGCTTTAAAAGACAAATTTCCAGATCTTTTCAAGTCTCTTTCAACTTTCCTTCACAGTACTCACGCTTTCAGTATAGGACTAACATTTAGTCTTAGATATGTGAACTCCTTTCTTCCACTATTTACTCACTTTCTGGACTCCTCCGCTTTCGCTCGCCGCTACTTACGGAATCTCGTTTGATTTCTTTGTACCCTTCTGATACTAAGATATTTCATTTTTCAGTTCTCTTCATTGCGTCTCCGCATTGAAACACGAGTTTAAAGCTTCTTCTTCGCTCTTTCGAATCTCCCGTCCAATTTAGCCTATCTTAGTTTTCCCTTTATCTCTTTTTCCTTTTTACCCAAAAGTGTAGAGGTGGGAATCGAACCCACTTCTTCGGGGCATGAGCCCGATGACTCACCATTCGTCTTCTCTACATGAGCTCGCCGGCCCCCTAATTAAATCACAAAACTATCAATTAACAAATAAGCGTCCAACACAGTTAAAACCAAATAAGAAGTTTACGCATTTGGCTATACCTCATTCTCTTTAATAAAAGGTAATTCCTCATATGTGTGAACTAAAGGAGGAGAAACATGAACCCATTCTAAAGAAGTCCAACTCTCATCGCCCTCATCAGTTCAACCAACAAATTGCTCTTCTCAAACATAGATATCATAAATAATATATATGAAAAAAATGACTCCTATTATTGAAATAGTAGAGCCCAAAGAGCTAACCAAATTCCAACCAGCAAAAGAATCTGCAAAATCAGAATACCGTCTTGGGAAGCCCGACAAGCCCAAAAAATGTTGAGGGAAAAAAGTCAAATTGACACCTATAAACATTAACCAAAAATGGACCTTGCCATAGAGCTCATTATAACAATACCCCGTTATTTTCCCTACTCAAAAATAAAACCCACCAAAAATAGCAAAAACGGCTCCCATAGAGAGCACATAATGAAAATGAGCCACAACATAATATGTGTCATGTAAAACAACATCCAAAGAACTATTTGCTAATACAACTCCAGTCAAACCACCCAATGTAAATAAAAAAACAAACCCCATTGCCCAAAGCATAGGAGTGTCTAATCTTAAAGTTCCTCCAAAGATAGTGGCCAGCCAACTAAACACTTTTATTCCAGTTGGCACAGCAATAATCATAGTTGCTGCAGTAAAATATGCTCTTGTGTCCACATCCATCCCACTAATATATTAAGGAAACCATTATAGAAATCCCCCCCACGTCGGAACTTATCCGAGCTTGGACTGTACCTTAATCTCAACCTCTTCTTTCGTTTTAAAATTTTTCATTTACTTTTCATCACTTTAAAAAAGCTATTTTTTTCTTAGTTCATAAAGAATGTTTCTTAAAAAGATTTATGGCCCTAATCAAAAACCCCCTCTGATTTCCCTCTCAAATATAAAAATTATCTTTTTTATTAAACCGATACCCCCCACTTAATCCACCTTTAAGTTGCTCCAAAACAAATCAATCTTTAAGACCTTGTGCCATTACAAAAAACAAAACGACTTCTTTTTGAGCACCCTTCTTCCCACTATGCTTAAAATTAATAATAAAAAGACCCCCGCCATCAACTTGCCCCACAAATCAATTTTCAAAAAACCCAACAGGAAAGCCCCCCTGAGAGCCACCCAAAGTAAAAGCCAATAAAAACCCCAAACTAAGTGTAGGCTTTTTATCTATAAGATAAAACCTTTCTGAGACATTCGACTTTAAAAAGCCCACATGTCCATTTTCAAATCGGCATTTTATGTAATAAAGAAGCTGAGCCTCCCCTACACTACGCCAGATTGAAAACATTATACCAAAGCCTCTGACACCATAAAACTTTTTTTTGGTAATAAAACCCCAGCCAACAATTTCCACAAACCCCATTCATCAATAAAAATCTTGCGAAATTAAAAACTGATTATTAAGTCTAAATCTCCTGCATGCAGTCTCTAAGGACCCTAAAACTCCTCTTTCTCAGAAAAAAAAAGATCCACCAAAAAGGGTCTTAGTTTCCCACTGATTGACCCTAGGAAAACCCAATCTTTGCCGCCTTAATTTATAAGATAAAAATCTTGTCGGCCAAACATTTGTTTTCAAAAGATTTTGCCAGTATATAGCAGGACAAAGCTCAAAAATATTACTATTTTCAATGGCTAAAAACAACCGTAAACATATGATGGGCCCACACAATAAAACCTAAAATACCAATTGAAAGCATTGCATAAACCATACCTAAGTATCCAAAAATTTGCTTTTTAGCAACAAAAGTTGGTATTATTTGAGAAATCATTCCAAAGCCAGGTAATATTAAAATATAAACTTCAGGATGCCCAAAGAACCAAAACAAATGTTGAAATAAAATCGGATCTCCCCCCCCTGCGGGATCAAAGAAAGTAGTATTAAAGTTTCTATCCGTTAAAAGCATGGTTATGGCCCCCGCTAATACGGGCAAAGACAATAATAATAAAAAAGCAGTGATCAAGATTGACCACACAAATAAGGGCATTCTATTCAACGTTAGCCCAGGGGCCCTCATATTAAATATAGTTGTTATAAAATTCATTGCACCCAAAATCGAGGACGCCCCAGCTAAGTGGAGACTAAAAATAGCCATATCCACCGCCCCGCCAGAATGGGCCTGAATGCTAGATAGAGGAGGATAAACCGTTCATCCGGTACCCGCTCCTTGTTCGACAAAAGCAGAACCTAATAACAATATTAAAGCAGGGGGTAACAGCCAAAAACTAATGTTATTAAGCCGTGGAAAAGCCATATCAGGCGCCCCAATATATAATGGAACCAACCAATTCCCAAATCCCCCTATCATTACTGGCATAACCAAAAAAAAGATCATAATAAAAGCGTGTGCTGTAACAATTACATTATAAAGATGATCGTCTCCTAACATAGCCCCCGGAGCCGAGAGCTCTAATCTTATTAACATACTGAAGGCTGTACCGAGCATACCTGCCCCAATCCCAAATACTAAATATAACGTACCAATGTCTTTATGGTTAGTAGAAAACGCCCAGCGAATTAAATATAAACTTTTCATTTTTTTACTTTTTTTCTCGTTAACGAACATAATTATAAAAACAACCCAAACCAAATAGGGGAAACGACAATAATAATTACTAAAATAAATATTTAAGATATTTAAATTATCGAAGAACATGCCTCCAAATAAAAACAACTTCTTTAGTTAGCTCCAAATCCCCCCCTAAAACAGCCTTACTTTTTATCACCGACTTTCTTATTAGCCAATTAATTTTAATCGTGGGTAAAACAAAAAACACCAAAAAAAAAAATAATAAAAACAAAACAAGTAAAGTTCATCTATATTGAGTTAAATACACGGTAGTATCCAATTGTGGCATTTCAACTAAAATATAACCAAAACTAATTAAATCAGGGAGTGCGGGACTTGCACCCACATTTTTAGCTTTGAAGGCTAACGGTCTACTTTAACCTAACCCCCTCGATTAATTTTCTTATCAAAAGACATTTCTCAAAAAAAAACTAAACAACTCCCCAAATGAATATGGCAACACCAATTAATATAACTAAAGCATAGTTAAAAACTAGGCCCGATTGTAAGTTACTAAGACCTCGAGCCAACTCAATCAAAAAATTAGATATCCCCTTAGGACCCACTAACTCTAGTATACCTTTATCCATAGTTCGATATGAAATTTGATGACCCCCCTTCCATGCCTTTTTGGCTAAAAAATAATTAAGAACATAGTTAAACTGCCAAGCAGAGTATAAAAAAGTATAGCTTATTCGGCCTATAAACGAAGGCACCTTAAAAAAAGGCACTGAATAAAAATAAAGAACAATAACTAACACCGCTCCCCCCAAACTAAGGGAAACCGGCAATAACTTAATGGGGAGAGAGACAACTGGAGGAGATGTTATTTGAAAAGACCAAACCACCTCTTTCGTCAAATAACCCACGAAAAGACTCCCCAAAGCTAATATTATTAAAGGCAAAACTAAATTCCAAGAACCCTCATGTGCATGTCTAAAAATAGCTTTTCTAGAATTGGTATTAGATAAAAAAGTTAAATAAACCAATCGAATCGAATAAAGAGTGGTAAGTAAGGCCGAAAAACCCCCCAATCAATAAGCAAAAGTTAAATAGTATTGTTCAAAAGCCAACTCTAAAATCAAATCTTTAGAATAAAACCCTGTTAAATAAGGAAACCCCATTAAAGATAAAGAGCCAATAACAACCAGAATATAAGTAAGAGGAATCAACTTAATCAGCCCCCCCATCTTTCTTATATCTTGTTCATCAGACAAAGCATGAATAACAGACCCCGCACTTAAGAACAATAAAGCTTTAAAAAAAGCATGGTTCATTAAATGAAATAAACTTATGGAGTAATGGGAAATCCCACAGGCCACCACCATATACCCCAATTGACTACAAGTCGAATAAGCAATAACTTTTTTTAAATCATTTTGAACCACCCCAACGGTAGCGGCCAAAAGTACCGTTAAAGACCCAACAATTATTACAATCATTAAAGCAAATGGAGCTTGTTCAAAAAGAGGAGAAGATCTAATTAATAAAAAAACACCCGCCGTCACCATGGTCGCAGCATGGATTAAGGCGGACACCGGAGTTGGTATTAAAATTTTTTCGATACACGATTATTCACATAATAGACAGGACTTTCTCTTCTACTTTACAACTTATTTACTTTGTTAAAGGCTTTTACATCTTCACCTATTCTCACTCCAACCCGCCTTTAATTCACTCATAGAGTAAACCCAAAGTTAAAACTCCTAAAAACACCACCATAACTCAAAACCCGAAAGGGGAAATTTGATTAAAGAGGACGCACCAGGGGAAAAGAAAAGATATTTCTAAATCAAAAATTAAAAATAAAATACCAACTAAAAAAAACCGAACTGAAAAAGGGCGTCCTGGAATACCAAAAGGCTCAAATCCACATTCATAAGCCGAAACTTTCTCTCGATCCGGTTGTTTTACCCCTAAAAAATAAGAAGCACCAGAAAAAAGCGCGGAAAGAACTACACTAAAAACCAATAAAACGAAAAGACCAAAATAATCTAAAATCACCGTAATAACTTTTTTTAACCCCGCAGTGAACTAAAAGATTTTAAAATTATTGTTCCTCTTATTCGATAATACGCAACCATAATAGCTAAACCAATGGCCGACTCCGCCGCAGCGATTGTTAAGCCCATAATTGTAAAAATTTGTTCTATTAAAAGATCTACTTCAATAGAATTAATTAAAAACAAAAAAAAAGCCGCTAATAAAATTAATTCAATAGAAATTATCATTATAATAAAATGCCCTCTATTAAGAACTACTCCTCAGCCCCCCAATAATAATAATATAACGATAACAATTATATACTTATAGTACACTATTTTATTTATCCAACAATTAGAAAGAATACACTTATTTTTTCATAAATAAACTATTCCTTAGATAAAGACAATATTCAATTGATGTACCGATCTAATGAAACCGCCTCGATTACAATAGGCATAAAAGAATGGTTTGCCCCACAAATTTCTGAACATTGACCATAAAACGTCCCTGGTCTTTTAATAAAAATACCAACTTGATTCAACCGACCCGGAATCGCATCCATTTTTACACCCAAGGCAGGGACAGCAAATGAATGTAAAACATCTGCCCCAGTCACTAAAATTCTCACATGTGTATTAATAGGAACGACCAATCTATTATCTACTTCTAATAACCTAAAGTCACCACTATTTAAATCCGACGTTGGAATCATATAAGAATCAAACTCTAACGTTTGTTCCTGATAATCAGAGTATTCATAAGACCAATACCATTGATGTCCGATGGCTTTAATTGTTAAAGCCGGACCCACAACCTCATCCATCAAATACAATAATTTTAAAGAAGGAGAAGCGATAAAAACCAATATTACAGCTGGGATTATAGTCCAAACTATTTCTAATAAAGTCCCATCAACCAAATCTCTATCATAATACTTACCATTTAAAGCCTCAACCAACAACCACAACACTACTACTACAATAACAATCAATAAAAACATAATCTGATCATGAAAAAAAATTATCTCCTCCATCACTGGGTCGGCCGCATCTTGCAAACCCAAGTGTCAAGGTTCCGGTATATCCTTCTTTCCACATACATTTACAATATAAAAAAAATTATTTAACATTTTGCTCTTAATTTTTTAAAATAACCCACTAAAAACTATGAGCCCCACCAATAAATACAAAGATATAAAAATAATCACACCACATCCACAAAATGCCAATACCAACTCGCCGCCTCAAACCCGACATGTTGACGACAAGTAAATTGATTAAATTTTAATCTAATCAAACAAACAGTTAAAAAGGTAGTTCCAATTATAACATGAAAACCATGAAACCCGGTCGCCATAAAAAAAGTAGACCCATAAACCGAATCCGAGATAGCAAAAGGAGCCTCATAATACTCAATTGCTTGTAACCCCGTGAATAAAACACCAAGTAAAACAGTTAAAGATAAACCCAAAATTGCCTCTTCTCTTTTTCCACTAACTATAGCATGATGGGCCCAAGTAACAGTACCCCCAGAACTTAATAAAATAGCAGTGTTTAACAAAGGAACTGAAAAAGAGTCTAAAGGATGAACCCCTTGAGGAGGTCAAGCCACACCCAATTCAACAGCTGGTGCCAGACTACTATGAAAAAAAGCTCAAAAAAAAGAAAAGAAAAAAAGAACTTCCGAGAGTATAAATAAAAGCATTCCATATTTTATACCTTGTTTAACTATTAAAGAATGATGCCCCTGAAAAGTCGACTCTCTAATAACATCTTGTCATCAAACGAACATAATTATCACAATTATCAAAACTCCCAAATACATAATTTGACTTAAACCATAATGAAAATATATAACACTACCCACAGTTATAAACAAAGCTCCCCCCGCCCCCAAAAGAGGTCAAGGAGAAGGCTCCACCAAATGATAAGGATGACATAAAACAGTTCGCATTATCAAACTAATAACCAAGCCCCATAATAAAAATAAGTTTTTATTAGGCCTTCCCAAAAATCAATAATAGAACCCAAAGAATTCACCAAATTTAAACCAGTAAAGCTGGCACAAGGGTGATTCAAGCCTCCAACATTTACGGCATTAGCATTCTTTCTTTTAATTTTTTGGACAACGTAAAAGAGTACTTCTCTTCACTGTCCACCAAGGGCCAGTTCCCTCACCCTCACTATGTTACGACTTACTCTACCTCGAAGATATTAGGAACCCTCTTGAGGGGCAACCAAACAACCTTTCTAAGCAAAGGCGACGGGCAATTTGTACTAACACTGAATAAATTTCATTGAAACGCTCTACTTTTCAATTACTATTAAATCCAACTTTCCGTTATATTCCAGGCACCTTCCGAACTCTTATTTTTGGGTTTCACATTCAAAGTTTCCCATTGTATAAAAAAATGTAGCGCATCTAATCCCCAAACATTAGGACAATAAGACCTGACTTCATCCAATAGACAAACCACTGGGTTGAATTTGTTTTATGTTTAATACACAAATTGACGACGGCCATGCAATACCTGTCAATGAGGGATTCAAGTTTGGGTAAGGTCTCTCGCGGACTATCGAATTAAACGACACGCTCCTCTAATCAAAACAGTGAACAGCCAAGTTTTTTGAATTTTAATCTTGCGATCGTACTACTCAAGCGGAAAAGTTCTTACCTTTTAGAATTGCTTCACATCTTTTTCATTATTGACAGTATGGACTACCAGGGTACCTAATCCTGTTTGCTCCCCACACTCTCGTGTTTTAGCCAACACATTATAATCTTAGAAGTAAATAGTCTTCACGTCTAAAGTTCTTTTTCCTATCTACACATACCACCATTACAGAAAAAAATTCCATTTACTCTCTTAAATAAAACGGCCTATCACACCCTTTACGCTTTTGCCTATAAGACTAGCCCTTAAGTTTCACCGCGTCTGCTGGCACTTAATTTGACGGACTAGAAAAGGTGCCCTCTCTGTGTCTTACTTTCGTATATTGCACAAAATTCTTTACTGCTGCCTCGGGGGCCAACACCCCATTTGAGCTTGCCCCTTGTCTCAGTGAAAATGTGGCTCCTAACTAAAGCCCCGCATCATAAGCAAGGTGGTCCTTTACACCCCCTTCTACCTAATACGAATCCGGCCCAGCCAAACTTGGACTCCGGTTTTCCTCACCTGTTCGCACTCTAAAGTTTGAAGACCAATCTTTAGATACTAGCATGTATTTTGGAGGTCACTTATCTTTTATCTTCCCCAAAACCAAAGGACTTTCAACTCTCAAAAAACCAAACATTTAAGCCCCCCCTGGACTAAAGATAACCCCATTCTTTATAGGGTCTATGAGTACAAAAGGAAATATTCCAAAAACGACAACGGCTATTACTAAAGGGGAGATGGCCAATACCTCCCGCCTATTTAAGTCTCTAATATAAAGGAGATAGTTAGAGGCTGCCCCAAAACTAATTCGATTATATAAATAAAGAGAATACGCCGCAGACCAAACCATGCCCGAAGTAGCCAACACCCCAAGCCCCAAATTATACTCAACCGCAGCTAACAACGAAAAAAACTCCCCAACAAAATTACAACTTAAAGGAATGCCCATGTTAGTTAATGATAAAATTAACATTATACAAACAAAAATAGGCATTGTAAGGGTAATTCCCCGATAATATTTAATAAGACGAGTGTGATGACGCTCATATAAATAAGTAATAGCAATAAAAAGGGCTGAACTAACAAACCCGTGCGCTAACATCATGAAAACCGCCGCCACCAGCCCCTCAATTGTATGGGTAAATAAACCCAAAGGAACCAGCCCCATATGCGCCACCGAAGAATAAGCAATAAGCCGCTTAAAGTCCACTTGTCGACAAGTCAGTAAGCCCCCATAAATAACAGCTACAACACCCAACATAATAATTAGAGGAGCAAAATACTCGGAGGCAGCAGGCAAAATCGGCCAAGAAAATCTTAAAAACCCATAGCCCCCTAACTTTAATAATATTCCCGCCAATATTACTGAACCAGAGACGGGCGCTTCCACGTGAGCTTGGGGAAGCCAAATATGAAATGGTATTTGAGGAATTTTAACCGCTAAACTAAGAAAAAACCCAGCTAGCACTCATTTTTGAGTAATAACAGGCAACTTTATATTTAATAATATTTGATAGTCGGTGGTTCCTGTGACACTATATAATTGAAAGATGCCCAAAAGCATAAACACCGATCCCGCGAAAGTATAAAAAAAAAAATAATAAGAGGCACGTACCTTTTCTTCTCTTGAACCTCAAACACCAATCAAAAGGAACATAGGGATCAATATGCCCTCAAATAAAATATAAAATAGAAGTAAGTCAAGCACTAAAAACACTCCAATTAATAAAGCCTCTAAAAATAATAAACACAACAAAAATTCTTTAAACAAATGTTTAATTGACTTTCAACTAATTAAAATACAAATTGGTATCAATAGTGTAGTTAAAACAAAAAAAAACAAAGAGGCCCCGTCTAAAGCAAAAAACCCCGGACCCCATTGAAAATTTAAGCCCGGAGAAATGACCCATTCTATTCGATTTATAGTTTGAAATTGTCCCTCTAAATCAAAAGCCCCCCATAAAACCAAAGCACCAAGCAAAATCGCCAAAGACCATTCTAACGCAACTCTTTTTAATTTTACATTATCCTCTCTCGAAACCTTCATCACATTAATTATCCCCATAAAGAGCAAAAAAAAAACTAGACTTAATCCATTATTTAAACCAAACATTATACACTCTTGGCTCGCTCCACCATAGTAACTTACTCTACCTTGGAGATATTAAGAGCCCATTTAGCAGCCAGGCGCTAATTATTTCAACAAAACACCTAAACGTCCGATATGAACGCACAATTAGCCATCTTCTTATCTATTTGTAAAGATTTTTGGCCGAAATTTTTTGAAAAATTTTTTTAAACCAGACCTTCCCTCCCTCCACAATAAAACCTTAAACTTTAAATCTTAAAACTAATCAAAAGATATCACTTTCCAACTAATGGAGTACAATTGTATCCGCCAAATAAATAGTAGCTAATAAACAAAAAACATAAGCCTGAATTACTGCAACAGCTACTTCTAATAATGTTATAAAAACCATTATTAACAAGGGCAAAACCCCCGCGAGTCCACTTGCAATTAACATATTAAACCCAAACCCTGCTAAAATAGCAAACAATAGATGCCCGGCCGACAAATTAGCCGCCAAACGAACTCCTAATGAAATAGCCCTGGAGAAAAAACTTAGTGTTTCTATTAGCACCAAAAGAGGGGCTAGACCCAAAGGAGCCCCACTCGGCATAAAAACACTAAAAAAATCCCACTTAAATCTCCAAAAACCAGCTAACGTTACGCCTATGATTATTGAAAAAGATAAACCCAATGTAACTACAATATGAACAGTCGGAGTAAAAACATAAGGAAATAAACCCAACACATTCAAAAACACAATAAAAAAAAAGAGAGAAATAATCAAAGGAAAATACTTTAACCCCTCAGACCCTAGATTATCTTTTACGACACCATGAAGATGATCATAGATTAACTCAATAATGGATTGCCATCTTTTCGGGATTAATTGAATCCCCTTAAACAATAATAAAACCACAACCACTGCTAATATCATCATCATTGATGAATTAGTCAAGGCGATCAGAGTCACTATTTTAAATTGATCAAAATAAGCACCATTCATTAATATCTAAAACACAACCCCAAAACAATTAAAGCTAAACTAATCTTTAAATGAAATTCTTTCCATTCAGTTTTTACCGACTTGTTTGAAAAAAAATATCTTGTCTTTTGACCAAAGGGCCTACTTCAGACCCCACTTCTTGTGTTAATACTATTGCCCCTATCATGGCCACTAAAAGGACAAAACTGGCCAAAATAAATAAATAATAACAGGTTATATACAAAATTCGTCCAAGCGCCTCCATATTTTGATACTTCATTAAAAACCAAGGAGTTGCCAAATCTCAAGCCCTGCTTATTTCAGCCCCAAAAAAAGCTCGATGGGTATAAGAGCCACCTATTATTAATCAACTGGAAGCGACTTCTGAAAAAAAAAAGGTTCCAATAAGTAATCCAATAGGAACGTAATTTGTCATATCTGCCTCCCCACCCAATCGAAAAGCAGGGGGAAAATCTGTTAAATTCAATAGCATAATTACAAACAAAAATAAAATAGCAATAGCCCCCACATAAATTATTAAAAACATTAAAGCAACAAAAGCTATTCCCAGCCAAAGAAAAAATACCGCAGAGCCAGTAAAGACAACAACCAACCAAAAAATTGAATGAATGGGATTGAGCGCTGATATGACCATAATTCCAGAACCAATAATTCCAAATCCTAGTATATAAAAAGCCACCCCAATCAAGTTTACCTTTTTTTAAAATAATCCTCCTACAGCCCAATGGGCTAATTGCAACCATAAATTAGGAGAGAGCATTGTAAATCCAATAACATACAAACCAGCACCAATTAACAAAGCTTTTCTTAAATTTATTCAATTTTCTTTTCTTAGCACCTTTGAGCTAATCAAAAGAGAAAAACTAGCTTGAAAATAAATAATTTTGACTATTCTAACATAATAGACACCAGCCACAACAGAACACACCACGGCCAAAATAAAGACTAAATAATATTGATTGACCACCCCAGACAATAAAACCAACCACTTACCCAAAAACCCCACTAAAGGAGGGATCCCCGCGATCGAAAGAAAAGTCAAAGCCAAGGTCAAAGCTAAAACAGGCAATCTCCTGGAAAGCCCGCTAAACTCTACAATCAAACTTCTTACGGTGCCTAAAGCTAATATTATAGCAAAAACACAAATAGACATTATCACATATAAAATCATATATGTTAAACTAGCTTGAATACTCTCAAATGACCCAACCTCTATTCCCCAAAGCACAAACCCCATATGCCCTACTCCACTGTAGGCTAACAACCGTTTAACTTTGGTTTGATTTAAAGCACCGAGAGCTCCCACAACCAACGAAAAAAGAGTCCCAACTAATAGCATATTAACCGCCGACCCAATTGAAACCAAAATAGAAAAATAACCAACCTTAGGAACTATAGCCAATAAAGCCGTCGCCGTTGTCGGTGCTCCATCATAAACATCTGGCGCCCACATATGAAAGGGTGCAGCAGACAACTTAAATAAAAGGGAGACCACAATTAACAAACTACCGATAGGAACTCTGATCTCAGAAAAATCAAACCCCGGGTTCAATGCTAAATTTATATATGGAATATGAACCCCTCCCGTAAATCCACACAATAAAGCACACCCAAATAAAAACAGACCAGATGAAAGTGCACCTAATACAAAATATTTTAAACCAGCTTCGGCACTTTGCCCAGATCCCCCCTTTTGAGCGACCAAAATAAAAAGAGAAAGAGTAGATAATTCAATGGCCAAATAAACAGAAAGTCAATTACTTGAAGAAACTAAACAAAGACTTCCTAATGCCACCATTAAGTTTAAAATGGGTAAGTGCGCATTCGTTTGAATAAAAATATCCGGAACTCGTTCCCCAAAAACCTTTGGGAAAATTAGCTTTTCCGTGTCCACCATCAATAAAACAGCAATAGAACCTATGATAATAATTAACTTATTAGTTTCAGTTCAACCATTTACGGTCAACAACCCACCCACAGATAATTCAAAAAAAAAACTCGACAAATATTCAAATAAAAAAGAAAGGCCCCCGCCCCATTCACTTATAATTAATAACACTAAAATCGATAGTTTTAAAACAAAACTATTCATACTAACAACCATTATACCCAACGTCAAAACACCTAATACAAAAAGTTCACTGACCACCCACCCCATCCACAAAGCGATACTCAACCCCCATTTTTCCCCATAGAGGCAGCTTTACAAAGTAATTCCGAAGAACTGAACTCTCTAAACTCGGCTCGCTTTCGGCCGGTACTTCTAGAACCGGCTGTACGAGGCCTGCTTCGACTTATGCATTTCGCTTCTCTGCCCCTGATAATGAAAAAGGGTAGAGAGGTACAGGAGGAGTCCCCCCGCCACTATTACGACGGATTATCCTCCCATTTTCAAAAAAACAATAGTTGGTTTTCTAATTCCCCTAACAAAGGAATTCAAATAAGAAAATAAGAAAAATAAAAAAGAGAGACTAACTGCCCAATTAATATAAAAGGCTCTTCCACTACAAGCGACCCTATTCAAGTAAGAAGAAAAAAGTCCACTATTAAAAATCAAAAAGCTATACGCCCAAATGGACGAAAGGGCAAACCTCTTAATCAACTTCGATGAAGTAATGGGAAAAACAATAAAATTAATATACTTGAAAACATAGCCACAACTCCCCCGAGTTTATTCGGTATTGAACGCAAGATTGCATAAGCAAATAAAAAATACCACTCAGGCTGAATGTGCACTGGAGTTACCAACGAGTTAGCTTGAATAAAATTTTCTGGGTCGCCTAATAAATTTGGCGCCAAATACACAACAACACTCAATAACATAAGCGTAATTACTATTCCATATCAATCCTTTGATGTATAGTAAACATGAAAAACCACATTATCCACAGGAGACTTAGAACCTACAGGACTATTTGACCCCTCTACATGTAAATACACAATATGAACTCCAGCTAAAATAGCTAAAAGAAAGGGGAAAAGAAAATGAAGACTAAAAAATCTAGTAAGCGTAGCCCCAGAGACACTAAACCCCCCTCAGACTCATTGCACAATATCGGTCCCCACATAGGGCAAAGCTGACAATAAATTTGTAATAACTGTCGCCCCCCAAAAAGACATTTGACCTCAAGGTAACACATAGCCCATAAAAGCCGTCGCCATCGTCAAAAGAAATATTACGACACCAACTCGCCAAACCGAGGCTTTCGTATAACTCCCATAATACAAACCTCTCCCAATATGAAGATAAAGACATAAAAAAAACAGAGAAGCTCCATTAGCATGAAAATATCTTAATAAAAACCCATAGTTAACATCGCGCATAATATGTCCTACCGATGCAAAAGCCAAACCAACATCTGCACAATAATGCATGGACAAAAAGCACCCTGTTATGATCTGCAAACCTAAACACAATCCTAATAAAGAACCAAAATTTCACATATAACTTATATTTGAAGGAGTCGATAAATCTACCAAGACACCATTCATCGGAGATAAAAGCGGATTCTCTTTGCGCAGTGGCATAGGAAAGCCCCCCAGAATTAAACTTCTAACGTTTTTAATAGTAAAAAACCCAACTAAACAAATTTATCTAAAGAATAGTCTTTAGACTTAAACCAATTAAATACTTTAAACAACAAATATCTTAGATCGGAGGCGGGCCATTAAACCCCAAAAGAACACTAGCCACAAAAGTTACCACCCCTAAACTTAAAGGTAAATACGCTTTTCATAACAGAGCCATAAGCTGATCATACCGAATTCGAGGAAAGGAAGCCCTTACTCAAATAAAGAGTAAAATTATAAAAGCAGCTTTTAGACCAAACCACTCGGCCCCACCTTTTAAATATTTTACCGGAGAAAGTCAACCCCCCAAAAAAAAGATAGTTGTTAAACAACTCATCAATATAATATGAGCATATTCAGCAAGAAAAAATAAAGCAAAAGACATTGAAGCGTACTCAACGTTATACCCCGACACTAACTCCGACTCTCCTTCTGTTAAATCAAAGGGGGCTCGATTTGTCTCCGCCAAAGCTGAAACAAAAAACATTATTGTAACAGGAAATAAAGGAAAAAAAAACCAAATTCCACTATTTTGCGCTAAAACGATCTCAGTAACACTTAAAGAGCCAACACACAATAGAACCGAAATAAGGATCAACCCAATCGAAACTTCATAACTAATCATTTGAGCAGCGGCCCGAATCGCCCCCAAAAAAGCATATTTAGAATTACTCGCCCACCCGGACATTAATATCGCATAGACACTTATCGAAGAAACCGCCAAAATATACAAAACCCCTATTTTTAAATCACTTATTAAAACCCCTCTCTCATAAGGTACAACCCCTCAAACAATTAAAGCCAAGGCAAAAGAAATTACTGGGGCCATTATATAAATAAACCAATTAGTTTGATGCGGAATGACCATTTCTTTGGTAAATAATTTTATGCCATCCGCAAAAGGCTGAGCTAATCCAGCGATCCCCACTACATTTGGCCCTTTTCTAGCCTGCATATATCCTAGAACCTTTCGTTCGGCTAAAGTTAAATAAGCTACTGTGATAAGCAATGGAACTACGACCATTAATATTTTTAAAAGTAAATGAACTATTACCACGAACATTTTAAAGTTGATTATTCAAACTCACTTAAAAAAAAGCTCACAATCGAAGTTTACTTTAATATATAAAGTAGAATCACAAAAAGTCTCGGAGGTTCCAATAATGAAAGCATTCTAATTTCGATTAAATTTTAAACTCTAATCTTTTACTCTTAAACTTAATAAACCAATCTATTAAATTTAGTTACTTACCTCCAATTTTGTTACCTGCGGATAAACTTCCTATTGTTAAAACTCTTATTAAATATAAATAGACTTTCAACTATTCAAAGTCCTCCCAGCATACAGTGACTCAATATTTCTAATTAATTACTTAGATAAAAGGGCCCAACATTTACCCTCCATAGCATCCGGCAACCAAGTATGCAACCCCAACTGTGCAGACTTTCCAACCGCCCCCACAAACAATAACAAACAAATTAGAGTAATATCGCTCGATGGGGCAGAGACAACAACCATATTAAACACAGAAGAAAACTCTAAAGACCCAAAACGATCCAAAATAATAAACATGGCTAAGATCAGCCCCATATCCCCCACTCGATTAACTAACATGGCTTTTATGGCCGCTTTATTTGCTTCAATTCTAGTTAATCAAAAGTTTATTAAAAGATAAGAACATAAACCAACCCCCTCTCAACCAATAAACAATTGTACATAATTGTCGCTACTGACTAATATAACCATTAAAAATGTAAAGAGAGACAAATAAGACATAAAACGAGGAATATGAGGGTCCCCCGCCATATATGCTGTAGAAAAAATATGAACTAAAGTAGAGATTGTTGTAACAACAAGTAACATAATCGCGACTAAACTATCAAATTGTAAGCCAAAATAAACAGTTAATAGATCAGAGTCTAACCACCTTCATAATTTTATATGTGTCGTAGAAAAACTTAAAACTACTTCATAAAATACTAAAATAGACCAAGATAAACTTATAATTAAACAGCTTGAAGTTAAAATTCCAGCACCTTTTTCTCCTAATTTTCTTCCTCCGACACCGGCAGCCAGGGCGCCCACCACTAAAATAAACAAAATACAAATATACAC